AAATCAAATCGGAGAAAACCCTATTCAATACAATACAGGAATCAATATTGAATGAATTCAAGGGTTATAGCATAATAGAAATCGGGAAATGAACAAAAAGGGGGGATATGGCGAAATTGGTAGACGCTACGGACTTAATTGGATTGAGCCTTGGTATGGAAACCTACCAAGTGATAACTTTCAAATTCAGAGAAACCCTGGAATTAAAAATGGGCAATCCTGAGCCAAATCCTGTTTTATGAAAACAAACAAAGGTTTCAGAAAGCGAGAATAAATAAAGGATAGGTGCAGAGACTCAATGGAAGCTGTTCTAACAAATGGAGTTGGCTGCATTGTATTCGTAGTAAAGGAATCCTTCCATCGAAACTTCCGAAAGGATGAAAGATAAACCTATATACATAAGTATACTTACTGAAATACTATCGCCAAATAATTCAAAATGATTAATGACGACTCCGTCCGCTAAATCTTTTTATTTTTAAGAATTTTTTAATCGGATAAGAATAAAGATAGAGTCCCATTCTACATGTCAATATCGACAACAATGAAATTTATAGTAAGAGGAAAATCCGTCGACTTTAGAAATCGTGAGGGTTCAAGTCCCTCTATCCCCAAAAAGACCCGGTTGACTCCCTAATTATTTATCTTCTTATTTTGTTAGTGACTTAAAATTGGTTATAGTTCTCAGTCATTCTCACTCCACTATATTTCACATTTCACAAACAGAAACAGATCTGAGCGGAAATTCTTTTTTCTTATCACATCATAAGCCTTGTGTGTGATATATATGATACGTGTTCAAATGCAAATGAGTATCTTTGAATAATATGTTAAATTGAAATAATTAACAATCCATATCATTATTTGTACTGTATTGAAACTTAGAAAGTTTTTATTTTGAAGATACAAGAAATTCGACCAGGGCCTGGATATTACTTTGTAATATCTTTTCATTTTTTTAATTGACATAGACCCCAGTCCTATATTAAAATAAAATGAGGATGGTGCGTCATCAATGGTCGGGATAGCTCAGCTGGTAGAGCAGAGGACTGAAAATCCTCGTGTCACCAGTTCAAATCTGGTTCCTGGCACATGAGTAATTTGTATGAGTATATATTCTACAAATTAATTGGTATGGGTCGACATATATATTCAGTGTTCTAGTTATAGATCATGATACATACTTATCCATCTAAGTGTCGGAACTATAACCCTTACTAATTTTTTTGTATATTGTATCTAAAACAGGTAAAAAAAACGATGCGTATTGTGTATTTTATTGTGTATTTTATTATTGTGTATTATTGTGTATTGTATTAAAGTATACAAAAGAAACGAATTGCATTTTGTTTCTTTTTACTTTTTTATTTGTTCGTGTCTCCGCCAGTAAAAAAAAGATTACTATTTCATACATAGTCGAAAGGGTAAATTACAATTGTTTAGTTGAAAGACCAAAAAATAGAGTCTAAGTCTAGGGTGTGGTGAAGGGCGGTAATAGCTAAGATTGATCTCAGATACAGTACAAATAGAATATGACCCTCTTTCATTTCCTTATATTTTTCATATTCTATTTCTTTATTTCTTCCTATTTTACTTTCTAGAGCCCTTCTAAGTGATGTGCGCGGTACATAGTTCATGATGTGGAACTCTTTTAATTTTATCCTATTGGCTCGGCTCGTGCGAAAAGGTATCTTCAAAATTTGATAATTTTAATGAACCTCTAATTCTTTTTTTTTTAGCCCACCTAATGAATGAAACATGAATTACTTTGTTTAGTCTATAAGAGAACGTCCAAATATTAAAAGAATATTTGGAGTTGTCGAAGTGAATAGTAGTTTCTGATTATTCAGTGAGCATCTTGTATTTCATAAAAATTGGGGGCAATATAATCCTTACGTAAAGGCCAGCCTATCCAACTTTCAGGCATTAAAATACGTTTCAGGCGTGGATGATTGTCATAAAAGATTCCTAGCATATCATAAGATTCCCTTTCTTGAAAATCTGCACTTTTCCAAACCCAGAAAACAGATGGAATTCTAGGATTCTTCCTTGGGGCAAATACTTTTATGCATACCTCTTCTGGTTGATCTATACCATACTCTATTCTAGTAAGATGGTACACACTAGCTAACAGCCCGCCTGGTGCTACATCATAAGCACATTGGGAACGTAGATAATTGTAACCATATACATACAAAATGACGGCAATCGAATGCCAATCCTCGGGCTTTATTTGTAAAGTTTCTATTCCTTGGTAATCGAAACCTAAAGATCTATGAACTAACCCATGTTTGACTAACCAAGCAGACAAACGACCCTGCATCTTTTTTATCTCTCCCAGATTTTTATTTGTATTTAAGTATTTCACATTTACGATGAAATTTATGAAGATTGACTCGCTCTTTATTAGTCGTCTATACATTTGTTATTCTGTATCTAAAGGATCCTGTCCTAATTCACTAATTCGTGGGAAGATACTGAACTTTTATATTTGAAAAAT